AAGGAATTTTAGACATCCTTTTCTTGTGTCGAAGACTAGCAAGACAAATAATACTCCCTATAAGTCCCTAAAATTTGTGGTTTCGCCGATTTATGGTTCCCCTTTTTTTCTGCGCTTGCTTTCCTTATCTTATTTTAATATCTAGTCAAATTTTTCCATTCTAATAGAAAAAAACTCTTGATTATTGATACATTCTATCAATTTCAATTGGTCAATAACGACAGAGTTACATCACACCCCTTCCCGTTTTTCAAATTTGTATTGAAAAATAAAGAAAAGGGGGTAAAGTGAATTCTTCTCAATGTACATACTAGGATTAGGACTATGATACAAGTAATTCCTGACATCTGGTCGAAAAGGAATAGAAAATCTAAAGAGAGGCAAAAGGCTTTTCATAATTTTTTGACCAGACCAAATTGGGAACAAGAATTTTTTTTGTTCTTTTTTACGAATTTGATAAAGCTAAATAGACAGATCTAAAAATTCATTTCGGATAATTGAACCTTCTCAAACTGTTTCTTTTTAAGAACCAAAAAGATTTGTGCCAAAACAACCGATCCTAAGAAGAACAAAAGGCCTTGGACACGTAATGGATCTTGAAGTACTATTTCCGTATCCCCCTGACCAAATCCACCCACATTAGGATTACTCGTTAATGGTTGATCGAGTTTAATGGATTCACCCTCTGAAACAAGAAGTTCTAGGCCTCGAGGGATAATATCAATCACTTGGCGTCCATTCGATGCATCCACTATGGTTATTTCGTATCCCCCTTTTTCTTTTCGTAAAATTTTGCTTATTATCCCTCCTGCCGTAGCATTATAAACTGTATTGTTACTTTTGCTACCATCAGGATAAATCTGACCCCTTCCCCTGTTTCCACCTACGTATATAGGATATTTTAAGAAGTGAACATCTTTATTAGTAGCAGGGTCTGGGGCAAGAATAGGAAAGGTTATTTCACTATATTTTTGACCAAGAACAGGACCTATCACAAGAATATTTTTTTTATTGGGGCGATAATTCTGAAAAGACAGATTTCCGATCTTTTCTTTCATCTCGGGTGAAATACGATCGGGGGGGGCTAATTCAAACCCCTCCGGTAAAATAAGAACAGCTCCCACATTCAAAGCTCCTTTTTTACCATTAGCTAGAACTTGTTTTAGTTGCATATCATAAGGAATTTTAACAACTGCTTCAAATACAGTATCAGGAAGTACCGCTTGTGGAACCTCAATATCCACGGGCTTATTAGCTAAATGGCAATTGGCACATACAATACGCCCAGTTGCCTCTCGTGGATTTTCATAATTCTGCTGGGCAAAAATCGGATATGCACTTGAAATGGATGCCCAAGTTATTATATATATCATGAGTGAGACAGATATGGAGCGAGTAATCTCTTCCCTTATCCAAGAAAAGGTATTTCTAGTTTGCATGGTCCAATTATTTATCCCGAAAATTTCTACAATAAAGTTAGGTAGGTCGATAATATACTTCCCTAGCCACAATTCTGCTATTTACATTTACTGAAAAAATAAAAAATTTTTGTTGAAATATACAAGAAATCCCTCATGGGTAAAAAGAGTAAAGTAAATACGACTTTGATTTGGTTATGATGTATAAGTAAGAAAGATTAGAATTGGATCAGTGAATCATTTTTTAGTCATTTATTGCATGATAAATCACTACAAGTGACGGAGATACACGATTTAAATAACGAAAGATCCAATATTTAAAAATTGTATCAAGAATGACTGGAAAGGTAGAAACTAGACCAGATAAAATTTGCTCATAATGAGCAAACCCAAAATCTTTGTAAATATAACCAATCATTAGTTCCCAACCGTGAGGCGAATGGAATCCGATACATAAATCAGTTAATAAAAGAATCGAAAAAGCTTTAATTGTATCACTTAAATTATATAGGAATTCTTGAACCCAAGAATTCAGAATAAAAAGCTTTTCCTTACCCCAAAAGGAATAACCACTTAGAATAACGAAAGATATTAGATTTGTCGAGAAGTGCAAGATTGTATGGATACGATACTCATTGTGTATCTTGATGAATTGGATCGTTTCTTTGTGGATTCCTAGACGAAATTGTTGTAAATCGGTTTCTGGGTATTCCTTTATCATTTCATCCAGCTGGAATAGTTCCTCTAATTGTATGAATTTTTCTAGAACACTTTTTTCTTGAATATCATTCAAAAAAGTTTCGCATTGTCTAGTATTCCACCAATTAGTAATCCAAGTTTTCAAACTTTTATTACAGCAGAGAGAGATCAACCAGGGCAAAAAGACTATAGATGTAAAATAAAAAAAAGGACTTAATGCTTTCTTTTTTGCCATTTTGAATCTGTGAATTGTTAATGAACCTACCTTATTTGTTGATTCTATTAGATCTAATATTTCTATCGAGCATGAGTTTCTATTCTAATTCGAATAAAATTTATTGAGCCTATGAATCCATTTGATCTTTTTCTTTTGATTCAATACTTAGTCTTTGCTTTAAATCTAGAAAGAATACAGAAATAGACTCAGAATACACTTCCAATTTGAATCAAGAAAAAATGGGGTTTCCAGGATGTTATTCCCCCTTTTTTCGATCAATACTAAAAGAACTTTTTCACATAAAAAATATTATTCTATTTTTGAGACGAAGAAACTCCTTTTCTATCAAATATATAAAAAAAACGAGCATATAAAGAATAGATTAATGTTCAATTGAAAAAAAAAAGAAAAAAAAATTCGTTAGTTTTTTCTTCCTACTGCCGAAGCATTTAGTCTTTTAAAATTAATTCATTTCAAAATACTTCAATTGGTACACGCAAAAAGTAAGCCAATTCAGCAGCTTTTTGCTCAATTTCTCGTGTAGTAAAATTACGAATTAAAGGAATAGCCCCTTGACCTCGAATTTCCATATAAAGGATACGCCGAGCAGAAACACCCTCTTTAACTTCTATTCTGATGGACTGAATATCTTTCATAAGGAATCGTAAAAAGATGCGACGACTTTTTCCAGGAAATCCCCAACGAAAAATACGCACTATTCCTTCTTTTCGGTCGAAAAGATCATAACCACTACCCACATTCCACAAAATAGTGCACCACAAATAGCAACTAATAAAGAGACCTGCGATCCCATAGAAAGACATCACAATCCCTTGTGGAAAAAAAATGATTTGCTGAGACGCAAATAACGATATAAAATTTCTACCAAGATAACTGGAAGTTCCAACCAATAAGAATCCTAATGAACCTAAAAATAGGATAAAGGCCCAGCAGAAATTACTTGTTTTTCGAGACCCCGTTATAAATTCTATCCATATAGATTCTGATCGCCAACTCATATATATTAGATCCAGTTATAAAATTTTTTGGAATTGAGAAAATAAGACTTTCCTTTTTTTGTTTTCAAAGTAACTCTCAGCAACTATTTTGTTGTGAACCTTTACCTTAGGAGTAATTAATCGAATTGTTTATATCTAAAATAATAAAATCTCCTTCCTTTATATGATCCCCTATAACTATATACATACAAATAAATACATTGACTTGAATTTCATACATCGGCCCGATGATGATCCATTTTTCAAAAGAGCGCAAATTTATTTACCCATATAATATAATATGTTTCCACATGCATAAGATAATACGTTTACACATGCATAAGAGCTTTTTTTAGTTATGTTTGTAGGAATCTATGTGTTATACAATATTCTACCAAATGGGTCTTATCGAATCGAAGTTTTTAAAATAAAAAACGGAGTGATACGATTAGGTCTCATCCGATCTAAAAAATCTTATTTTTTTGAATATGAAGAAATAAAGAAGCCATTGCAAGTGCCGGAAAGACTAGGCCTACTAAAGGCACAAAAATAGAGGGTAAGTTATTGAAAGTTGTCATAAAATGGGTACCTCAATTTAATATTTGTACCTGTTATTGTTATATTCTGAATTCTAAAGATATCTTAGAATATCTTGTATTTTGATTATTTCTATTATATATATTATATAATTATACTAAGTATCTTTAAGTAAATATATATCTAATACTAATATACAACCTAATAGAAATAGAATAAAAAAATAGGTACAAGAAACGCCAAACAAAATAAATGGACTTATTCATCTTTCAAAATAAAATAGATGTATCATAATCCCCTTGTTAGATTTATTATTCTTTTTGTCTTCTAATAGTGATTAATAAAGAAAAAATTTTATTCCATTACAAATTTCTACAAAATTGATTAGACTCTGATCCAACAACAGGGAATTTTCGGGAAATGCAAAAAGATGGAAGACTCTCTATAGATCTGTATATATCTCTATTTGAATTATCTATACATATGCAAGCAAGAGAGGAAAATGAACTTTGTTTTATTTGTCTAGGCTAATTTGAACTTCCCGAAAGCAAAAATGCACTTTTTATCTTGTTGATAGAAGTTTACTGAGTAGTAAACAAGAATATCGATAAAAAAATGATTCGAAAGAAAAATGAATTTTTCAGGGTTTTCGTTTAATTCTGATAAACTAACTGTTCTATTTGATTTAATTTTTGTTCAAAGGAAAAAAAGCATGGAGCTGAAATAACTCACTCAGAACACCTTTTAAAGGATTACGTGGTACAATTGCATCCAATAAGCCCTTACGTAATAAAGATTCAGCCGCTTGTGAACCTTCAGGCACGGCTTTTTTCAATGTTTGTTCAATTACTCTTTTACCTGCAAATGCAATATAGGCATAGGGTTCGGCAATAATGATATCCCCCAACATACCAAAACTAGCTGTCACCCCACCGGTAGTAGGAGATGTAAGAATTGATATATAGAATAACTTTTTACTTGATTGATAATCACATAAAACCGAAGAAATTTTAGCCATTTGCATCAAACTTAAACTTCCTTCTTGCATTCGTGCTCCTCCGGAAGAACACACTAAAATAAGAGGTAAACATTGATTGGTAGCATACTCGATCAAACGAGTTATTTTTTCGC